GTGTATCTTTTAGTTTTGTTTACCCCCCTTATGGGGGCCATGGTCTCTGGTTTATTTGGAAGAAAGATAGGAGAGAGGGGGGCGGGAATTTTAACTTCAAGCTGTTTAATTATAAGTTTATCTTGATGTGTTTTGATATTTTATGAAACAACCTTGAGTTCCTCTACGACACATGTAAAATTATGAAGGTGGTTAGATTTTGACCTATTAACTGTTTATTTCGGTTTACAATTTGATAGTCTTGTCGCGATAATGTTGCTCGTTGTTACAATTATATCCACTTTAGTTCATATTTTTTCTATGGCATATATGCAGGGGGATCCCCATATTCCTCGCTTTATGTCTTACTTGTCCCTCTTTACATTTTTGATGGTTGTATTGGTTACCAGCGATAATTATCCACAGTTATTTATTGGTTGGGAGGGGGTGGGTTTATGTTCTTATTTATTAATAAATTTTTGATTGACTAGGGTAGAGGCCAATAAAGCGGCCATAAAAGCTATGTTAGTTAATCGAGTGGGGGATGTGGGGTTGGTTTTGGCTATGTTTGTACTTTTGGATCGTTTTGGGTCCTTAGATTTTTCTTCTGCTTTTAACATGGTTGTTGTTTCTGCTCCGACTAGTGGTATTACCTTAATTTGTTTGCTATTGTTTGGGGGGGCGGTTGGAAAATCTGCACAGTTGGGGTTGCATACTTGGTTGCCGGACGCTATGGAGGGTTAATGTTGGGCCGCTTTGTTTAAGTAATTAGCTAGGGACGTTGAATCACTATACGCTGGGAAGGCTTGGAATAGTTGAAAGTGTATTTTTTAAGTTTTTAACCTTATAGGGGGCTCGGAGAGTCTATCAGCGGGTAACAAAATAGGGGGTTAGTAATTAGATTTAATAGATCGGTCTATTGAGTTTAAAAAGATAAGGTTAGAGCTTTAAAGGGGCGGACCTTTTCTCTCTTAAATTTTTTAATTTACAGAGGGAGTGGTAGGACTTTTGTTTTACAGATCCGGGTTGTTAAAGACCCCCCTCCATTGTTGGAACTTCCGAGACTAAATGTGATTCTACTTTACAAGCCTAAGTTTAGAGAGATATACATAAATTTTGATTATTTTCATGTAGAGGGGGGGGGGGGAGAGAGTGTTGTTCTTTGTTAAAGGGAATAAGATCCACTCTCTTTTTTTAATAAGACCTTGTGGGCTTGCTGTTTTATTAGCCCATCTCTTGATTACTTTTAAGTTGGGGGGTAGAGAGGACAAAGGGTAAGTCGTCAGGCTCATCACCTGAAGAAACGGGTTCGACTCCCGTCTCTACGAGCCCCTTGTGGAATGGATTGGGGAGTTTAGGTTTAAATGAAAGGGGGGGGTAGATAACTAGGATGGGCTAAATTGGACGAACGATTCGAAAAGGCGATGTCAAAGGGGCTTGAGAGCCGCATTTCCACACGGAGACGTAATGAAGCAAACTGGAAAAGGAAACATTTTAGTACCAGAGTGGCACAGAGAAATCAAACGAGATTCTGCAAGTAGCGGTGAGCGAAAGTGGAATAGTTCAATGGTCTGTTGGGGGCGAGTAAATAGTGGAAGAGAGGTGCTCACATATCTAAGACTAAATGTTAGTTCCATACCGAAAGAGAAAGTACTGTAAAGGAAAGTTTAAAGAGAATTGAAACAATCTTGAAATCAGTCCTTTAGAGCAGCTGTAATACAGCGTACCTTTTGTATAATGGGTTTATAAGATATAGTTTGGCAAATTTAAGTTAGGACCTAAAAATGTATTGGGAGAAGAGAATGGAGGTAAAGAGAAATCGAGAGTGCTCTCTTTAGTCAAATTGCCCGAAACCAAGTGATCTAACCATGGGCAGTTTTAAGGAACGAACTGGTGGTTGTGGCAAAAACCTCGGATGACCTATGGTTGGGGGGGAAAGACTAATCGAACTTGGAGATAGCTGGTTTTCTGCGAAAACTATTGAAGTAGTGCGTTCACAATCCCGGGGGGGTTTGAGTTAAAAGAGTTTTTATGGTAAAGTATGATCGCTCGAAAGGGGGGGAAAGACCATGAATGTAAAAATCGAAGTGGACAGGCAGACAGTGGGCGAGAAAGTGCATTGTCAAAAGGGGGAGCCCTAATCAGAAGTTAAAGTCATAGATCGATTGGGGCTGTCTCCAAATAGTTAAGTGTAAAAGGAGTCTGGGATTTAAACAATGAGGAGGTAGGCTTGGGGCCAGCCATCTTTGAAAGGGGACGTAGTAGTCCACTTGAGAATTTTTTTATCCTTAAAATTATGGTGGCTAAAATAGAACTGAAATTCTGAGGGCGAAGTTTGCTTGGTAGTAGAACGGGCTGTTGGGTGGTTTAGTGAGAGCCCAAGCATCAGAAGAGATAATGTGAACATGAGTAAATAATTGTTGAACTACTTCTCCAGGTTTCCAAGTTTCAACCCTGGGGCTTGGGTAATACAGCCCCTAAGGTGGCGGCCGAGGGTCGCTTCGATGGGAGATAATAATAAACGCACAGAGTGCCAGGAAAGAATTATTAAAAGTTGGTACTGTCGTAAACTAACATAAGTGGGAGATAGTGGAGGGGAAAGTTTTTTTAAGGAACTCGGCAAATTTTTTGGCTTCCATTAGGGAGTTTTTATAACACAAGGCCTCGGCTGTTTACCAAAAACACAGCTCTTTGCTAATATGAAAGTAGAAGTATGAGGGGTGAGACCTGCCCCATGGTTGTATCTAAAGGGGTCGGTAGGGCCGATATTATAAAGACAATTGAATGGCTGCGGTAACCGTGACCGTGAAAATGTAGCGTAATCAATAGTCAATTAATTGTTGGCCGGTATGAATGGTGTCACGAAGGCCTCACTGTCTTAAGAAAATCCCCTGTGAAATTGAATTTGTAGTGAAGATGCTACATTCAAATTGTTAGACGAAAAGTCCCCATGGAACTTTACTGGAGACTTATGTGGTCTATCTGACGAATAGATAGTTTAGATTAGGTGGTGTTAACTGTTGTTAGTAAAATTCACTCTTTTATTTTAAGAGGGCTAACTCTTCTTTTGAATAAAGTTAGAGAAATGAGGTAAGTTAGACAGTTTGGTTGGGGCGATCGCCTTTTAAAAAGTAACGAAGGTGGGCTTAAGATACATATTTAATAGTTGTCGTCTGACTGTGAAGGGGGAGCCCTGAGCAGACACTAGAAAGAGCCTTGTGCGGGTAATGGTGGGTTGCAGTGACCCGTTAATTTAAGGTGAAAGAGTTAACGATAAACAAATAAAAGTTACCCTGGGGATAACAGCGCAATAACGTTTGAGGGGTTTTCTTGATGACGATGTTTGCGACCTCGATGTTGAATTGCGGCATCCTGGGGTGCAGTCGCTCCCAAGGGTGGGTCTGTTCGTCCATTAAAGCCGTACATGATTTGAGTTAAAAGCGTGGTAACACAGCTTGGTTTCTATCTACAATTTGAAGAAACACTGATATAACTGTTTTCTAGTACGAAAGGATCGAAAAATTAGTGGTTTTCTTATTTTTATAAGTTACGATCAATCTATTGGCTTCGATAATTTTTGAAGGTGCCTTTTTGTTAATCGCTGGTCGCCTCTAAAGTGGGAACATTTTATTTAGTTGTTTGAAGTTCTGTAGAGGAGTAGGTTCCTGTCTAATATGGGCGGGGGGTTTTCATGGATATAAAAAACAGTGTATCTTTTAGTTTTGTTTGAGTTCTAGATTATCTTTAAAACTCATTTACTTATAAGTGGGGGTGTTGGGTTATGTTTGCATCATTGTCGGGTATTTTTGAGAAGGTTAACTTAAAAGTGGTTTGGGGGATCGGGTTCTACTTTGGATCTTTTTAAATGCTCGTGGCAATAGTTTATTTACTTTTAAAAGTATTTATAGTTGTGGTTCCATTGCTTATAGCAGTAGCTTATTTAACATTAGCTGAACGGAAGGTTTTAGGGTACATGCAGGCTAGAAAGGGGCCAAACGTAGTGGGGGTGGCCGGGTTGGTACAGCCTTTTGCTGATGGCGTGAAATTATTTACCAAAGAGATGGTAATTCCGCACCACACTAATTTGTTTGTATATATAGTGGCTCCGATGCTCTCCTTCACTTTAGCCTTAGTTGTTTGGGGGGTAGTGCCCTATGAGAGGGGGGTTTTAATAAGTGATTTAAAAATAGGGATTTTGTATGTATTGGCCATTTCTTCCATAGGTGTCTATGCTATATTAATGTCCGGGTGGGCCAGTAATTCTAAATATGCTTTTTTGGGGGCGATTCGGGCGGCGGCCCAAATGATTAGTTATGAGGTTTCTATTGGGTTGATAATCATTTCGGTTCTTTTGTGTGTTGGTTCTTTGAGTATTACTGAAATAGTTTTGGCTCAAAATAGTGGCGTTTGGTTTGTTTTGCCGTTATTTCCTGTTACAATAATGTTTTTTGCTTCAGCCTTGGCGGAGACCAACCGGGCCCCCTTTGATTTAACAGAAGGAGAGTCGGAGCTAGTGTCGGGGTATAACGTAGAGTACGCTTCGATGTCTTTTGCTTTATTTTTTCTGGCAGAATATGCTCATATTATATTAATGAGTTGTTTAACAACTATATTATTTTGGGGAGGGTGACTCTCTCCGATTAGATATTTTGGAGGTGGGGCTGGGTGGTTTGGCCTAAAAGTGGCTTTAATAATTTTATTATTTATTTGAGTAAGGGCCTCTTTTCCTAGAATTCGGTATGATCAGCTTATGGCCTTGTTGTGAAAGGCGTATTTACCTCTAAGTTTAGGAATAGTAACTTTTGTGGCTAGTATTCTTTTCGGATTAAATGGCCCCCCTCCTATCTAAGTCTAAAAACTATTCTTTCAAGATAAGGAGGCTTAAGTTTAGAGAAAGATTAGTAAAAAAAATCTGTTTTTTATTGGAATTAAGGGGGTTTGGAGGTTGGTCTATAGTGGCCGGAGAAAGTAGTTAGAATCTATTTTGAGATTTTAGGTATTACTCTTTTATAGGGGGGTGAAATGCTCTTTATTATGTTTAGTTGGGTGTATCTAAAGCAGATAGAGCCAACCTTTTTTTTATGAGTTCTTTAACTTAGGGTGGGCGTGCAGTTCTATCTGGGGGGGGTTTTCCTATGCCATTGCGAAAAGTGAATCCTCTTTTATCTCTAATGAATAGTGTATTGGTGGATTTGCCGTCTCCCTCTAATATAAGTTATTTGTGGAATTTTGGCTCTTTGTTAGGACTGTGTTTAGTTATGCAAATAGTAACTGGGTGTTTTTTGTCAATGCACTATTGTGCGGAGGTCGGTTTGGCTTTTGCCTCGGTGGGACATATTATGCGCGATGTAAACTATGGTTTTTTACTAAGATACTTTCATGCCAATGGGGCTTCTCTGTTTTTTCTGTGCCTCTATATTCATATAGGTAGAAGTTTGTATTATGGGGGTTATACTAAAACTTCGGTTTGGCGAGTTGGTCTAATAATATTTGTTTTGACCATGGGTACTGCTTTTATGGGCTATGTGTTACCTTGAGGTCAAATGTCTTCTTGGGGGGCTACGGTTATTACGAACCTATTGTCTGCTTTTCCTTATGTGGGAGTAGATATTGTTCAATGGGTTTGGGGGGGGTTTAGTGTTTCTAGCGCTACGCTTACTCGATTTTTTAGTCTTCATTTTCTATTCCCTTTTCTTTTAGCAATTTTAGTTGGAGTTCATTTAATCTATTTACATGTAGAGGGGTCGAATAGTCCTATCGGAGTTAAGGGTCCGGTGGATGACGTGGTCTTTCATGTTTATTACACATCTAAGGATTGATATGGAATGGTAGTTACGATCATGTTATTAAGTGTTATTGTGTACCTAGCCCCTAATTTATTAGGTGACCCAGAAAATTTTATTCAAGCCAATTCATTGGTGACTCCAGTTCATATTCAGCCTGAGTGGTATTTTTTATTTGCTTATGCGATCTTACGTTCGATCCCCAATAAATTGGGGGGAGTGGTCTCTATGTTTTTTAGTATATTAATCTTATTTTTTCTTCCATTACTCCATCGGAGTTGATTAAGAGGTTTGCCATTTCGCCCCTTTGGGCGCTTGGCTTTTTGATTTTTAGTAGTGGACTTTTTTCTTCTTACTTGGATTGGGTCTCAGGTGGTTGAAGAGCCTTTTATAGTAATTGGGCAATTAGTCTCTTTTTTTTACTTCTCTTATTTTTTTATTTGAGTTCCTTTGTTAGGGGAATTGGAGAATCAACTATTATTTTTTTTGAGGGTGGAAAGTGGTTGTATATAAACCTAAGTTCTGTGTGCCTTTTAATTAATGATGCCCTTTATTTAAAAATTGGTCCTTAGACTAACTCTTTGGAGTAGTGTTCAAATTTAAGTAAAAATACATATGTGTTTTTTTCTATTGTTTAAATAGTGTATTATAGGTATATAATTGTAGCGGTGGTATTATTATTATTGGGGGGTTGGGGGGTGGTTTTTAATAGAGGCCATTTTATAATAATGGTAGTCTCTATTGAATTGGTTTGATTAGCGGCTTTTTTTTTGTTTTTAATTAATTCCATAGGAAGAGATCTTTTAATTGAACAAGTCTTTACAATTATGGGTTTAACAATAGCGGCGGCGGAGTCCGCCATAGGGTTAGCCATTATGGTTGCTTATTATCGAATAAGAGGAACAATACTTCTTAAATCTTTAAGTTCACTTAGGGGTTAAAAGAAAAATTGTTATGGGGGGTTGGCTTGAATAATATTATTTGGGCGGATTTGGTTATTATAGTGAACATAGAATTTTATAGCCTTCTCTTTTTATTAATTTTTAGTGTAGTTTTATCTGCTTTTTTTTCTGGCGCCTCTTATTTTTTAGGGGTGAAACAGCCGGATCGGGAGAAAGTTTCGGCTTATGAGTGTGGGTTTGAGCCCTTTGGAGTTCCCGGGCGCCCTTTTTCGGTGCGATTCTTTTTAGTTGGTATTTTGTTTTTAATTTTTGACTTAGAAATATCTTTTCTTTTCCCTTGGTGTGTAATTTATAATCAAATCGCCCCCCTTGGTTTTTGAATTATGGTAGTATTTTTAGGGATTTTAACTTTAGGTTTGGTTTATGAGTGGATTAAAGGGGGGTTGGAGTGGGAATAGGTGTATTGTTAGTACAAAAGTGTTATCTAAAGATTAGTTCTCCGACCAACTTTTTGGAGCCTTTGCATTTTTGGTTTCCATATGTGTGGCGGTACTCAGGGGTGAAAACGGCATAGTAGTGGGGGCTTTTCATATAAGCAAGTAAGTGGCCCTGGGTTTGCGACTAGTTATGGTTTACTTTAAAAACGAAGTAAGGGGCTTTGTCTGGGATTAATCCGGGGGTTTTCTATTGTATTAAGTGTGTTTCTGTTTACGATTTGGATTGAGATGTGATCTAACACTTTATTCGACTTCGTCGAACAAAAAGGGGGGGCCGAATGGTTTTAGATAGTATTTGGATTATTTAAATTTGTAAGAAAATCCTTTGGTTCTTCTAAATATTGTTATTCGATACCAACAGAACGTGCTTGGGCACAGACATAATAAATGGGCTGAAATTGTTTGTGTTGAAGAAGAAAAGATTTGGGAGTTCGTGTTGTACCACTATTAAGAGCGGCGATTAGTCCGCTTTTGGTTATGGACATACAATGTTGCTCCGGTTGTTAAAAGTGCGGAGGGACAAAGACGGAGGGAATTTTCATTAATAAATATGCTCTGGTGGGTGGGGGCTTTCAAGAAAATGGAGATGCCGCAATTAGACACTATTACTTATTTGACTCAATATAGGTGAACTTTATTTGTTTTGTTCTTATTGTTTTTCCTGTTGGTGTTTTTTGTTTTACCCACTATTAAAATGAATTGGCTTATAAGAAGATTTATAAGGGGAGGGGGGGCTGTTTTCGAAGGTGGCTTAGCATTAACTAAAGAAGTTGTCTCTGTTTGGGGGCAGTTTTAACTTGTAGTGGAGATGCCGGTTAAATGTCCGGTAGAATTAAGAAAGATATTGGGTATTTTAAAAATGAGAGAAAGAGGGATGGGAACCAATTTATATTTAACTCGTTGAGTTTTTTCTACTAATCATAAGGATATCGGCACGTTATATTTAGTGTTTGGGGTTGGGGCTGGTATGATAGGTACGGCTTTTAGTGTGTTAATAAGACTGGAGCTTTCTGCCCCGGGGGCAATGTTAGGGGACGATCATCTTTATAATGTAATTGTTACTGCACATGCTTTTATTATGATTTTTTTCTTGGTTATGCCAGTCATGATAGGGGGGTTTGGAAATTGGTTAGTGCCACTATACATTGGGGCACCCGATATGGCCTTTCCACGACTTAATAATATTAGTTTTTGGCTATTGCCCCCGGCTTTAATATTACTATTAGGCTCTGCCTTTGTTGAACAAGGAGTTGGCACAGGATGAACGGTTTATCCCCCCCTATCTAATATTCAAGCACATTCCGGGGGGGCGGTGGATATGGCTATTTTTAGTCTCCATTTAGCCGGGGCGTCTTCAATATTGGAGGCAATGAATTTTATAACAACGATATTTAATATGAGGGCTCCAGGAGTAACGTTGGATCGGATGCCACTATTTGTGTGGTCTATATTGATTACTGCTTTTTTATTATTATTATCTTTACCAGTATTAGCTGGGGGTATAACTATGCTTTTGACGGATCGAAATTTTAACACTACTTTTTTTGATCCTGCAGGGGGGGGGGACCCTATTTTATTTCAGCATTTGTTTTGGTTTTTTGGACATCCAGAGGTCTATATATTAATATTACCTGGCTTTGGAATGATTTCTCAAATTATACCGACTTTTGTTGCCAAGAGACAGATTTTTGGGTATTTAGGAATGGTTTATGCAATGCTTTCTATTGGAATATTGGGTTTTATTGTGTGAGCTCATCACATGTTCACGGTTGACTTTAGCCATTGAAAATAGTAATATTTTTGCGCTTTGTCCTGCTATATGCTGAGCCAATCTTTTGGGAATAAGTGTTTGTTTTTCCCCTCTTGTTTTCCAATCTACAGAGGGATCGGTAAGACTCTTGTCTTACAAACTAAGGCAGCAAAAATTTTATCTTCCTGGGGTCAATCAGCAGGAAACTAAACCCCCCTTTGGTGGCTCTTTTTTTTTCTGAGAAAGGGGCGTTTTAGGGTCCTTAGAGACTGCATGTGGGAGATTCGGACTTAATAATTATAAACAGCCTTCAACCTTCCAAGACCTTCAATGGTTGATTGGGTTTGTTGAGGCTGTAGGTTGGGTTTTTGTTCTTAAAAAGGGGGGTTATGGTGTAGGGGGGTTTAATATAACGCTCTCTATTTGGCAGTGTTTGAAGGAGACTCCGACTCTTTATTATATAAAACGTCGATTAGGACATGGACATGTGAGGGTTTTAAAGTCGGATCTGTTAGGGAGATATTCTCTTACAGATAAAACCCATTTCTTTGGTCTTTTCTTTTTATTAGAAGGAAAACCTTGAACTCCTCGTTTTTACGATTTAGAGAGGGCTTGGGGGGCTTTAATATCTCTTGAAAATAAAGGCTCTTTTTGTGACATAGGGAGGACGAGGGGGGCCTTAGAGAGAATTAAGGGGGAGCTGGCTTTTGTTTTGAGCTATCAATTAAAGGGGTTTTCTGTTGACCTCTTTGAAGATTGGTTTGTGGGGTTTGTCGAGGGGGGGGGGCCTTTTTATTATTAATTTTAAGTATCGTTTAAAGAGGGGGCCCAAAAAAGAAGTAATTTGGGTTTTGGCCCTGGTACAAAGTGTTAAGGACGGGTTTGTTTTGGAGCAATTCAAAGGCGGATGGGGGGGCACTTTTAGATTTAATAAAAAGGATGGCGTTTATATTTGAGAAGGGAATCAGAGGGGGGTTTTGGTTGGGATAATGGATCTTTTTAAGGCACACTCTTTATGAACTAAAAAAAAAAATTGCCTTTACGAAGTGAAGAAGAGTATTGGGGTTGGTTTTAAGAAAGAATATAGGCCTAATTTAAGGGGGTGAATGAAATAAGTAAGTAAAAAATTTTATAGACGAAAGAAGGTGTTGGGATTAAGGTACAGTCCAGGCTCGGGGTGCAGCCCCGGGGAGAGGTTGCTTCTATGGTGGCTCCCTCAATATATAAGTGGAATGGACGTGGATACAAGGGCGTATTTTACTGCGGCAACTATGATTATTGCGGTACCAACTGGAATAAAAGTGTTTAGTTGGTTGGCCACTGTTTATGGCGGAACTTTGAGATTAGATACTCCTATGCTTTGGGCCATAGGTTTTGTTTTCTTATTTACGCTAGGGGGTTTGACTGGGGTTGTATTAGCGAATAGTTCTCTAGATGTTGTTTTACACGACACATATTATGTCGTGGCCCATTTTCATTATGTGTTGTCTATGGGGGCGGTTTTTGCTATATTTGGTGGTTTTTATTATTGAGTGGGGAAAATTACTGGGTATTGTTATAATGAATTTTATGGTAAAGTTCACTTTTGGTTGATATTTGTGGGGATTAACTTGACCTTTTTTCCACAACATTTTTTAGGTTTAACCGGTTTTCCAAGACGATATTCGGATTTTGCAGATAGTTTTGCTGGTTGAAATCTTGTGAGTTCTCTCGGTTCGGCGCTCGTTTTGGTAGGGATTGTTTGGTTTCTGTTTATTATCTATGATCTCTATATCCGAGAAGAGCCATTTGTGGGCTGAGTTGATAATATGGGGTTGGGTGGGGCTTCTTTAGAATGGGTCCACATTTCTCCTCCTCTCTCTCATACTTATATGGAAAACACTTCTCTTTTAAAATTAGAAAAAAATGAATAGTTTAGGATATTTAATAAATAGCGATTTATTCGCGCTTCATACAGTAATTGGGAGGGAGTGTCTCCGGTCCTTTTAGAGCACAATTTGACATAAAGTGGTTTTGAAGGTGCGGGGCAGTTTTCTGGTAGATATTTAAGAACAGTCCTTTAAAGTTGGGAGTAGTGTTTTTTAAGTTTGTTGGAGGGGGATTTTTTAATGCAAACTATTTTATGTCACCCTTATCATTTAGTCGAGCCCTCTCCCTGGCCATGTTTGGGAGCTGGAGGGGTCTTTTTTATTACCGTGGGTAGTGTTGTGTACTTTCACTATGGTATAAGTCCAGTTATGTATATAGGAGTTTTGGTGGTTGTGAAAATTATGTTTGTTTGGTGGCAAGATGTTATTAGAGAGTCTACTTTCCAGGGGTATCACTCTTTGGTGGTTAAACAAGGGATAAGATATGGAATGCTTTTATTTATACTCTCTGAAGTTCTTTTCTTTTTTTCTTTTTTTTGGGCTTTTTTTCATAGTAGTTTAGCCCCCGCTGTTGAGCTGGGTGTCGTTTGACCCCCTCAGGGAGTAAACCCACTAAATCCTTTTTCAGTTCCTTTATTAAATACTGCTGTTTTATTAAGCTCTGGTGTTACAGTCACTTGGGCTCACCATGCTATAATTAGGGATAAAGAAAAAGAGGCCATTAGGGGTCTGTCATTTACTATTTTTTGGGGTATTTTGTTTACGGGGCTACAAGCAATTGAGTATTATGAGGCGCCTTTTGCTATCTCGGACTCGGTTTATGGTTCTACTTTTTTTGTGGCAACTGGGTTTCATGGTCTTCATGTTATAATAGGGGCCACCTTTTTGACTGTTTGTTTGGTTAGATTAAAATCTAATCAATTTACTTATCGTCAATATGTTGGATTTGAGGCGGCCAGCTGGTATTGGCATTTTGTGGATGTGGTGTGATTGTTTTTATATCTTTGTATTTATTGATGGGGTTCATAGCCCCTCTGAAACCGGGGGGTGGGTTTTATTACAAGAGAAAATTGGGTGCAAATGTTAAATAGTTTTTTTTATATCGTCAATATATGCGGAAAGAGAGATACCCCGGAACCTTGACACTTGGGTATGCAGGACGCGGCGGACCCTGTGATGGAGGAGATAATTTTTTTTCACGATCAGATTATGTTCTTATTGGTTATTATTATTATAGTGGTGTTATGGTTGATCGTTGAGGCTTTAAATGGTAAGTCTTATGATAGAAATTTGATTGACGGGACTCTATTAGAGATAGTCTGGACAATTATTCCGGCTATAATATTGGTTTTTATAGCCTCTCCTTCTTTAAAACTATTATATTTGATGGATGAGGTTGTGGGCCCTGTTTTGACAATTAAAGCAATTGGACACCAATGGTATTGATCTTATGAATATTCAGATTATCAAGAAGAAACGTTGGAGTTTGATTCTTATATGGTTCCAACATCGGATTTAAATAGTGGAGATTTTAGGCTATTAGAAGTAGATTATGGATTGATTGTTCCTATCAACACGCATGTCAGAATCTTGGTAACTGCTGCGGATGTCTTACATTCGTTCGCTGTCCCTGCACTGGGTTTAAAAATAGATGCGGTTCCGGGTCGATTAAATCAAGCGGGGCTCTTTGTTAAAAGACCGGGATTGTTTTATGGTCAATGTTCGGAACTTTGTGGGGCAAATCATTCTTTTATGCCCATAGTAATAGAGGCAGTTTCTTTAGACAAATATATCAATTGGATATTATCTTTGTCTCAAGACAAGGCGGGCTTTTAACGGGTTTTAGTGGAACATTTGTTTGAAGAGAGATAGCGACTGGGCTCACACTCCTGAATTTAATTTAATTTTGTGGGTGGAGTGCATAATAGGCGCTTTTACATTGGGAGCGGTGATTGTTAGCATAAAGGGTTTTATTTTAAAACCTTCGGTTTTTATACTATTGATTATAGGCGGAATGGGGGTGGGCCTTTCTTTTTTCTTTGAGTTTTTGTGGAATCTCTTATATGTAGGGGGGTATGGTGAGTTATGGATTATAAATAGTTGGACCGAGATGGCTAAATTAATTATTATTATAGGTTCTGTTGCTGTTTTATTGATGGTGGACCCGGGAAAGCTAGTCTTTCTGAAGTTTTCTTTTTTTCAAACAAATGGCCACTTACCTGTTTTAATTTTAATGGTAGCATTTGGGAGTCTTTGTCTAATTTCTTCTAGTAATTGACTTTCTGTTTTTTTGGCCATTGAACTATCCACTCTTTCCCTCTTTATATTAGCTGCTCAAGGGGGGGGGTCTGGACATAGTGCGGAGGCTGGTTTGAAATATTTTGTATTAGGTGCACTTTCCTCCGGTTTATTTTTATTTGGGTGTGCTTTATTGTGTGGGCTAACAGGGGGGGTTCATATATCATATATAAATTTAGTACTTAATTCAGGGTGTTCTCTCTCCGAGGCCCGGGTTCCTATAGGAGTCTTATTAATAGTGGTGGCTCTCCTATTTAAACTGTCTGTCGCCCCTTTTCATATGTGGGCGCCCGATGTGTATGATGGGGCACCTACAACTACGACCGCCCTGTTGGTCATAGTACCTAAAGTTGGCGTCTTTTCTATTTTGGTGTCAATTGGGCCGGTTGTAAATATTTTGTTAGTTGGGACTATTTTTTCGCTGCTTGTAGGGGCGCTCGGTGCTTTAAATCAAACCAAGGTTAAACGGTTGTTGGCTTACAGTGGCGTTGGACATATGGGGTTTGTACTTTGGGGGATAGGGATTGGGTCGTTTGAGAGCATTCAGGCTAGTTTAGTGTATATGGTTTTGTATGTAACAATGTCTATTTGTGTTTTTACTATAATATTGGCTTTAGGTACTGTAAAGAGTTTAATTGTAGAGTTTAGTGGGCTTTCGAGGAGATTACCTATTTTAGCTTTAACCTTGGCTTTGACTTTTCTTTCGATTGCTGGAATTCCCCCTTTAGTGGGGTTTTTAGGTAAGTGGTTGGTTTTACTATCTGGTGTGGTTTATCAGTATTATTTAATCTTTATTTTGGCTGTGGTTTGTTCTGTAGTGGCGGGTGTTTATTATGTTAGAATAGTCAAAATTATTTATTTTCAGGCCAGCTATTCTCTTTTAATTAGTTCAAAAACGCTTAAAAAAGAAAATAGAATAAATTTAAGAAAAGCTTTGTTAATTGGTGTTGGTTCGTATATTATTGGATTTACAATGCCCTCTCCTAATTTATGGTTACAATTGGCGCATTGGGCGGTAGGGGGGTTGTTTTAATGGAGAGCGGTGTAATTACTTTTTTTGCCTTTTAAAATAGTTTCTTAAATAGAGGGGGGTTTAATGGCTTTTGTTCTTATTTGTTAGATATTAGTAGGTATACTTAGCCCTAGCTTTTTATTGTTTAGTGGGGTTCTGTTTAAATATTTTTAAAAATCCTTTGGTTTTGGGGAACTAGGAATATACGTGTCTTTCTTATACATGCTAGTGGATGACGGTTAAAGAGGGGACAAAACGTGCGAACAGGTGAGGAAACCCGAGAGCTAAGTTTTGGGGCGGGGCTGGAGTCGTATTAGGCCGAAGGTGGTATAAAAGACCACCTTGCCCAGGATGCGTGGCTTTAAACTGGAAGCCATCTTTTTACTGAAACAAAGGGAGGGCTCAAAAAGGGGGCGGAAAGCTCCTGAGGCAGCAGTATATAACTTTATGCAATGTACGAAAGTGCGACATAGAAGGGGCGTATTACTTAATCTGTCTAATTAAGTGCCAGCAGACGCGGTGAAACTTAAGGATTAGTATTATAGGAAAAAGCGTAAAGGGTGTGAGGGGCTTATCCCGACAAGAGGGTAAATGGAATTTTTTTGTAGGGGTGGAATGTGTAGATAGAAAAAAGAACTCTAAACGCGAAGGCAATTTATCTCATGGGAGGTACGCCAACTGCTCCGTTGTTACACGAAAATATGGGGAGCAAACAGGATTAGGGACCCTGGTAGTCTATATTGTAAATAATGAAGATGATGTGAGGCAATCCTAAAAGGCAATAAATTTTCCGCTTGAGTAGTATGATCGCAAGATTTAAATTCAAAAAACTTGGCTGTTTACTGTTATAATCAGAGGAGCGCGTCGTTTAATTCGATAGTCCGCGAGAAACCTTACCCAAACTTGAATTCGCCCATTTGACAGGTATTGCATGGCCGTCGTCAATTTGTGTATTAAATGTAAAACGGATTCAACCCAGTGGTTGGCACCCCATCGTCTTCGGAGCGTTGTCATTATTGGATGAAGTCAGGCCTTATTGTCCTAATGTTTGGGGATTAGATGCGCTACATTTTCTTATACAATGGGAGATTTTGAAAGTGGAACCCTAAAGTAAGAGTTCGGGAGGTGGCTGGAAGATCGCTGAAAGTTGGATTTGATAGTAATTAGAAAGTAGAGCGTTCTAGTGAAATTGGCGCAGTATTAGTACAAATAGCTCGTCGCCTTGGTCAAGAATGGTGACTCAAATGCCCCCTGTTGTTGGGGTGTAGTGTTACTTTGAGATGGAGTAAGTCGTAACATAGTAAGGGTGAGGGAACTGGCCCTTGAGAACACTCTTATTAAGAGTGTTCTGTATAAGCGTGAGAGGAAAGATGAGTCAATTTATTCTTTTAACTTTTTTAATTCAATCTGAATTTATATTAGAAATAGGACATGGTTTTTATATTTTGAGTCCGGATTTATTTGAACCCGGCGTATATCTTCCGATAAGAACCCGGCTTATACCGGTACACGACCATTCACTAATTAACTCTATGATAATTGAAGAAGCGTTAGATGCAGCTATCTATAATTTGACGATAACAAACGAATTATTTCAGGAGGCTTTTATGAACCAGATTGGGGGGGTAGAGGATTTAATAGCCTCAAATTATGACATGCGTGCGGCGCTTGAGCTTCTTAGAGACTGCGAGGAGGGTCTGGCTCAGGCATGACACCATTATGGCCGTTCTGAGGTGGATTTTACAGAGGTTATAGGGTGATGGAGACTTTCACAAAGAGGTCGTGACCTGGCATTGAGGCGGCTAAGCAGGGCCGCTTTTGATCGTAGTATGGCCCAAGAGAGGCTAAGAGGGGCCCGTCGTGCGGAGGCTTTGGCACAAGAGGGGTTAAGAGCGGTGCGCTTTAATGTTTCTACGGCACTAGAGGCGTGGAGAGCTTCTAGACAATAATTATACCTCGGGCCAGAGTTATTAAGAGTCTCACATATCAACTCTGCCTCGGGAGACGACACAGCTTCACACATCAACCCTGCCTCGGGGGACCCCCCATATTAATTATACCGAGGAATTAGAGTTGGGAAGATCTCCGCCAGATGGAGTAAGTCGTAACATAGTAAGGGTGAGGGAACTGGCCCTTGAAGGTGTCTTCCCTAGTTATGTTTGTTGTTTTGTTTGAAAAATGGTCTAAATCTGGTTTTCTTTTTACTTTTTATGGGGGTGGCTTATGTGATGGGAATGCCTCGAGAAGAGCGGGATCAATTAAAAAAAGCGGGGCTAGAGTGGGGACTAGCCATTTTGGTTTGCACTTTAGTTTTGTGAAGCGCTTTTGATGCGGAGGGTCAATTTCAAATTATCAATCAAATAGATTGAATTCTCTCCCCAATCTTAAATTTCCAATGGGGTCTGGTTATTTTAGCTTTAGACGGAGTCTCCTTATTTTTTTTTATTTTGACTGCGTTATTGATACCAATTTGTATCTTAATTAGTAGAAAGTCAATTAAATATTTGTTTAAAGAGTTTTTATTGTGTCTATTATTTTTAGAGGCCCTATTAATTGGAGTGTTTTTAGTACTTGATTTACTTTTATTCTATATTTTGTTTGAGGGAATATTAATTCCCATGTTCCTTTTGATTGGTGTTTGAGGTTCAAGAGAAGAAAAGGTGCGTGCTTCTTATTATTTTTTTTTTTATACTTTCGCTGGGTCAGTGTTTATGCTTTTTGGCATATTTCAATTATATAGAAACATAGGAACAACCGATTATCAAATATTATTAAATATCCAACTCCCTTTTTGTGCTCAAAAATGAATATTGGTAGGGGTTTTTTTTAGTTTGGCGGTTAAAATCCCGCAAATACCCTTTCATATTTGATTACCCCAAGCTCATGTGGAGGCCCCAGTTTCTGGTTCGGTAATATTGGCGGGAATATTGTTAAAGTTAGGGGGTTATGGGTTCTTGCGGTTTTCTTGGGCGATTTTACCAGCAGCCTCGGAATATCTGGCTCCTCTAATAGTCATGCTAGGTGTAGTTGCTATTATTTATGGAAGCCTAATTACTTGTCGGCAAGTGGATTTTAAGCGGCTTATTGCTTATTCTTCCGTAGCCCACATGGGGTTGGTGCCTTTAGGTTTATTTTCTCATACAATAGAGGGGTTGGTGGCGGCGGTCTTTATGATGTTGGCCCATGGTTTTGTTAGTTCGGCTCTTTTTATTGCTATTACTTATTTGTATGAACGTCACCATACTCGTCTTATTAAATATTATCGGGGGGCGACTCTTACAATGCCAATTTTTGTTATTATAATGATGATTTTGTCATTAACTAATATGGGAATTCCCTTAAGTTGTAATTTTGTTGGAGAACTTTTTTCATTGTTAGCTGCTGTTGAATATAATTTGGGGCTTGGGGTTTTAGTTACTTCAGGTATGGTCTGGTCGGCGGCGTATTCTCTTTATTTATATAATCGAATTAGTCTTGGGGGTGGTTCCAATTATCTTCTTTTTACTAGAGATTTAAATCGGGGTGAGCTTTTAGCCGTCTCTCCTTTAGTAATAGGAATTGGGGGGGGGGGAATAATACCTTCAATAATTATAGACCCCGTAAAAAATGCGATAGTATTTAGCCCGGGGGGGGTGTAGTTGTTTAGTGTTGGTTGGACTGATTGGGGTGGGCTTTCATGTGTTAGCATTTGTAATTGTGGGCTCTGGGATAATGGTGATATCAACCCTTAGCCCAGTTCATTCTATTTTTTGGTTGATCGTTGTTTTTGTGGGCTCTACCGCTCTTTTTCTTTTATTAGGGATAGACTTTGTTGCTTTAATGTTTTTAATAATCTATGTGGGGGCCATTGCTATTTTGTTTTTGTTTGTAATTATGTTGCTGAATTTAACCGATTTCCAGCCGGCTTTTCGATGGGGGGGAGAGGCCGATATGACAAATTATGCCCCTATTGGTTTAACAATTGGAACTTTTTTTTTTTCGGAAGTGGCTTCAAGTTGATTAATAGTGGGGGGCCTCTATGCTCATCGAACCTCTTTTTGGGGGGAGAGGGGGGGGGCTTGAGATTTGGCGTCTTCTTGGTTTTTAATGAAGTACCATAATATTGAAGCGCTTGGACGTATCTTATATATAGCTTGTTATTATTTATTTATTTTAGCTAGTCTTATACTATTGGTGGCAATGATAGGGGGGATAGTATTAACTCAAGAAGTCGGGGCAGAAGTAGGGCCTCTGGCGAAGAAACAAGAGATTTTTCTTCAGACTAGTCGTGCTTATGACAAATTGAGTTAGGGGCCCGGGTAGTTTTTAAAAAATTTTATATAAATAGCACGTTTTAAGTTTGGGGCGAAGGATAGCTTTTCTCTGGATTATAGTAAAACCAGATGTAGGATTCCTCTTTAGATATGTGCAATAAAAGTTTTATATATACAGGGGCCAGGATACGAAAAATAATTAAATTGTCTTTTTGACATGGGCGTTGTGCTTCAGTCCGAAGATTGCTCTTTCCAGATAGAATATAAATGAGTGGCGCTTATTTTGATCAATTTAAAATAGTGGGTCTGATCGTTTTGACTAATTCATCAATGATGATGATAATTGCGGCGATTGTCGTTTTATTATTGTTTAGAGGAGCTCAATTAATCCCGGATAGATGGCGATCTATTATTGAATTCATCTATGCCCATTTTTATGGTGTCGTAAAAGATAACTTAGGGTCGGAGGGATTAAAGTATTTTGCCTTTATTATTTCTCTTTTTTTTTTCATAGTGTTTTTGAATATGTTAGGCTTATTTCCTTATGTCTTTACTCCTACAGTTCATATAGTAGTTACATTGGGCCTATCATTTTCAATAATAATAGGTGTGACTTTAGCCGGGCTTTGGGGGTTTGAATGAGATTTTTTTAGTATATTAATGCCGGGCGGTGCTCCTTTGGGTCTGGCGCCCCTTTTAGTATTAATAGAAACGGTAAGTTATATGTCTAGAGCTATTTCCTTAGGAGTTCGTCTGGCAGCTAATTTGTCGGCTGGGCATCTATTATTTGCTATTTTAGCTGGATTTGGTTTTAATTTGTTAATGGTTAATGGGCTTGTAGGCTTTTTTCCTTTATTAATAATGGTTTTTATAACACTATTAGAAGTGGCGGTTGCAGTAATTCAGGCGTATGTATTTTGTTTATTAACTACTATTTATTTGGCGGACACAATCGTATTACATTAATTGAGAAGGGGTTGCTCTTTAGTGGGGAGTCTGGTTTATAGATTGTTAGATGAAAAAATTTGCTCTTATACTTTATCAAACAAATAGAGTGTGTTGGGGCGCCTCGCTCTATTAAAAGTAAATAAGTTGTAAAGTAGAAGATAGAGTCCTGTCTATTATGTGAGTAGTAGTGGGCTGAAGTGGGCCTTCAGTTAATTTTAACACCAACTCCGGTCTCTGCTCTGATTCATGCGGCTACTATGGTAACGGCGGGTGTTTTTTTATTAATTAGATCTTCTCCCTTTTTAGAGCAAGCCCCGCTGGCTCTAATGGTTGTAACAATTATTGGGTCTCTAACAGTGTTTATGGCAGCTACAGTTGGAATGGTTCAAAATGATCTAAAAAAAGTGGTCGCTTATTCGACTTGTAGTCAATTGGGGTATATGGTGGTGGCTTGTGGGATCTCCCATTACTCCATAGGCCTATTTCATTTAATGAATCATGCTTTTTTTAAGGCTCTATTGTTCTTAAGTGCTGGGTCTGTAATTCATGCTTTGTCTGACGAACAAGATCTAAGGAAGATGGGGGGGTTGGTAGGGCCCATCCCCCTTACTTATATAATGGTCGTTCTTGGCTCTTTGTCTTTAATGGGGTTTCCTTATTTAACAGGGTTTTATTCTAAAGATTTAATTTTAGAGTTGGCCCATGATCAATATTATTTAACTTTTGCTTATTGATTGGGGGCCTTTTCTGCCTTATTAACCGCCCTCTATTCGACTCGATTGGTTTATTTAGCTTTTTTATCTAATACCAACTCTAGAAAGGAGGTTTTTATGCGTGTTCATGAGGGCTCTTGAAGTTTAGTTTTCCCTCTAGTTTTGTTAGCTTTGGGGAGTCTTTTTGTGGGTTATTTGGCTAAAGAGGCGATTTGATCTTTTCAAATAACAATCTCTCCTATTGTTCCCAGCTCTATTAAATTAATGCCGGTCTTTCTTAGTTTGGGGGGGATTACATTTGTTATTGCGCTTTATTATTATTTGGCACATCTTTTTAGGGCACCCCCTTCGTCTATTGGCCGAATAAGTTATACTTTTTTATGCTCTGCTTGGCAGTTCAATTATATTTTAAATCATTTTTTGGTGGAGAGGGTGTGAGTGGGGGGTCATTTAATTTCGCATCGGACCATCGATAAAGGCACATTAGAGTTGGTGGGCCCCAAGGGGGTGTCTTACTTTTTAATTAAATTAACGCAAGGTCTTAGTAATTTTCAATCGGGGTTGGTCTTTAACTATGTTTTAGTTATATTGATTGGTCTTGTCCCTTTTATTTGGGGAGTTGTCTAACTCTCTTATTAATGTTTTTATAGCATCTAAGGAGGGGGCGCTTTTTAAAATATAGGTAAGTGGGGGTTGTAAGGTGAAAGCCAATTGAGGGGGTTAGGTTAAAGTAGACTGTTAGCCTTCAAAGCTAAAGATGTGGGTGCAAGTCCCACCCCCCCTGATCGGGGTTTAATGAAAAAAAGAAGAAATAACACATGATGAATTGAGTCTAGGTTGTAAATAATGGGAGCTCTATGGAGAAGATGGGTTTGTGGGGGGTGGTGGGGGGAAAAGAGAGTTTCTCATAAATAAAAAAATA